TGCCATAAGGGCGCCATATTCTAGGAGCCCAAACTATGTGATTGAATAAATCCTCCTCTATCTGTTGCGGATCGAGGGCCCCTTCTTCAAACTCCGATTCGTATTTTTCATATAGAAATCTCTGATCAATGATAGAACAAGATCCATTTTGCATCATATCTAACTGATTCCTTGGTTCGGAACGAAGAAGCAATGTCACTCGATTATTATCAAACTGACTGCAATCTTTTTCTGTCCGTGAGGATCCCGCCAGAGCCAGAGCGCCTTCTACTTCTACTTCTAATAGTAATAATAGTAATAGGCCATGAACTAGATCAGAATCATTCTCAACGAATCCATAAGAAGTGATCCAATTTTTTTCATCGGGTTTGGATGAAGACCAAAGATCTTGAGCGACCGATCCGGCAGAACAACTCAAAAGATAAAGAAGTATCGTTAATTTCTTCATGCTCGTTCCAAGTTCGAAGTACCATTTGTACAAATAAGAATCCCCTCCCTTACATGATTTCTTCTTCATATAGATAGATATAGGATCTATGGGGCAATTACTTAGAAGTACATTTTGTGCAACAGCCCTTCCTATCTGATAGAAAAGGATCCCATGATCCTGAACTGATCTTATCTGGGATCGAAAATGCCAAGTTTTTCTATGAAGAGCTGATCTAATTGTATTAGTTTCTATAATGGATTTCTTCTGTGTAATACTAATTGATAGGGCCTCATTGATAAGTGCTACAAGATCTCGTGCATTGGAACCCATGGTTATGGACCCGAATCCAGTAGTATGGAACATCTTCTTTTCCAAGTGAAATCCCCTAGTATATGAAAGAATGAAAAAGTGCTTTCGTTGTTGTGGAAGAAGAAGCCTTCGTATCTTAATGCATGTATTTAATTTATTCGGAGCTATTAGAGCGGGATCCACTTTTTGGGGAATATGAGTCGAAGCAATAACAAGAATCTTTCCAGTGGAACATCTTTCACTGGAGAGATAGTTCTCTAATAGACCGAGGGATAAGTAATTCGACTCATTCACATGCAGATCATGAATGTTTGGAATCCATATTATGCAAGGAGACATTGCTTTTGCTAATTCGAATTGAAGGGTGATCTCAAATCGGTCTATTTTCGGCGTCATATACATAGTTAGCACATTCGTCATAGTTAGCAGCTCCATATCAATATCAAGGTCATCATCACTATCATCAATACCATCACTATCATCAATACCATCACTATCATCAATATCGTCACTATCATCAATATCGTCACTATCATCAATATCGATATCATCAATAAGATAATCTTTAGGCTTGTCGTCCAGGAACTTGTTCGGAAATACCGTAATGAAAGGAACATAGGAGTTTGTCGCTAGGTATTTGACCAAACAGGATCGTCCAGTTCCTATAGAACCTATCACTAAAATACCTCTAGAAGGGGATAGGGCTAAGCGGAGCGAAAAGGGTTTTCCATGAGGAGATGGGGAATGAAAACTATTAGCCCCACACGAGGTTTGTGAATAAGTGATTGTCTGATAATGAGCAAGGAATATCCGTCTTTCTGCTAAACAGGATCTATTGAACTCATAATTCATTAGATCCTTTTGATGAATGTCAACTAAGTATCGTAAGGAAATTGATCCCGGTTGTTCAATCATTTGATAACCAGAGTCATTCTTTGATAAATGATCACTATGAGTCAGACTCAATAGAATTTGATCAATCCCTTTTTCTGTCGTTAAGGTGGAGAACTGAACCAAGAATTCTCTTTCTTCATCATCAATCGAATCACTGTTCGCGACCCAGAATTCTATTTTCTCATCAATCCAATCACCGTTCACGTTTTTTCTTTTTCTTATCAATGAATAGATCTCTTTACTTGTACGACTTAGATGTCTCGTATTTCTCGAAAAAATGATTCGATTGATGGGATTTGGTATGATACTTACAAGATCGATGAGATTGATCTTCCAATATTTATTCTTAGAACGTATTGATTTGACCCCATAAGCGGGACCACCACCCAATAGCATGTTGCCACCAGAAGCAGAACCCCGTATTTCTTCCAGAGAATCTCCTAATTGTTCCAGAACAACTAGAAAGAGATTTTTTAACCAGAAAGAATTCAGTTCAGATGTAGGATACCTATCCAGAAGTTTTCGAAATTCCATCATACATGATGGAATCATCAAAGATTTGATCTTTTCTAACTCTGTCTGTAACTCACTAGAGGCTCGGGAAACAAAGAGAAGATGTATACGAACGAGATATCCAGCAACAAGAAGAAGGAAAAAGATTGAATAGAGGAACTCCCGAGCATTTGTTGATCTCAGATGTGCCCATATCAATGGAACGGGTGACTCATTATTTCGATGAATCATTTCTTCGGGCAGAAGAAGATTCTGTAAACATTGACTCGAAATCTCACTTATCAGAGTCCATTGTGTAAGAATCTTCTGAGGAATTGGCCGTGATATATCTGATCCATGCATCATATCATGAAA